TTTTAATTTAGGTTTATTCTGTAAAATCAAATAAAAAAAAATAAGGAGTATTTATGTCTCGTTACCGAGGTCCTCGTTTTAAAAAAACACGTCGTCTGGGGGCTTTACCGGGACTTACTAGAAAAAAGTATGCGCCCGGAATTGAGTCTCGAACGCCACCGCGTTCTGGGAAAAAATCTCAATATTGTATTCGTCTAGAAGAAAAACAAAAATTGCGTTTTCATTATGGTCTGACAGAGCGACAATTACTCCACTATGTTCGTATTGCTGGAAAAGCCAAAGGCTCAACGGGTCAGGTTTTACTACAATTACTTGAAATGCGTTTGGATAATATCCTTTTTCGATTAGGCATGGCTTCGACCATTCCAGGAGCCCGACAATTAGTTAACCATAGACATATTTTAGTTAATGGTCGTATAGTAGATATACCAAGTTATCGCTGTAAACCCCGAGATATTATTACGACAAGAGATGAACAAAAATCCAGAGCGCTGATTCAAAATTCTCTTGATTCATCCCCTCATCGGAATCGGAAATGGAAGTTACCAAGACCAAAACATTTGATTCTTGACTCCTCCCAGTATAAAGGAGTAGTCAATCAAATAATAGATCGTGAGTGGGTTGGTTTGAAAATAAAAGAGTTGCTAGTCGTAGAATATTATTCTCGTCAGATTTGAACCTAATTAAAATACCAAATAAGGGTGCGGTGAATTTTTCCCCTTTTTCTCCTCTTCCATTCACTTATCTTAAATGGATCGGGGGAATTTTTTATGCCCTGAATACTCTACTCTTTCCAGTATTTTCCGTACCACAGGCAATTACAATTAGAATACAATTAGGAATAGTGAATCGATATCAAAGATAAAGAGAGGGCTGGTTTAACGGTTCGAATAATAGTCCTCATTTTTATTTGATACATTGCGAGCGATAAGATTCGTAATGTAGGTGAAGATACGGAAAGAGAGGGATTCGAACCCTCGGTAAACAAAAGCCTACATAGCAGTTCCAATGCTACGCCTTGAACCACTCGGCCACCTCTCCTACATAATCTTATGATTATGATTATTACCCATAAAACGGGCGAATAGCGATCCATTTCATTTAGAATATTGCAATATTCTTTTTTTTACGGTATAGGTATGACCAATCGATTATAACAATAAAATGAAAAAAAAAAAGCTATATTGAGTCAAGTTTGTTTTGTCAAGACGACGACCCCTTCTTTTTATGATTCTGATGTTTAGAATGGTACCGGATTAAACACTGAATTGGAACGGGTCGCCCGACCCATATATTTTAGAATATGATTCTATTTAGACGTGATTAGATTAATACTTACTTGACTCCGGTTAGATAGGAATTCAAAAAACCCCTTATCCGTTGAAGATTTCTCAACGAAAACTTCTTACAGCTCGATTACAAATTCATGAATGAAACCGCGGATTTTTCTATTTCGATTGTATACTTTGGTGTATACACGCTATGCAAATAAGCAAAAAGGGGGTGCTTATTCTATTTGAATCATAGAAAGAGTGATTATTTGATTCTTTTTGTTCCGTGAATCCTAATCCAATCAAAACTTCTCAAATTTTCATAATCTGTAGAAAAAATTCCTAGATTCTTCCTTATAACTTCGCTAAAAGGCTAATAGAATAGTTTTGTTAATTACTATACTCCTTACTATATCCATATACTACTTTTTTTAAATGAAGTCCAATCAGATTCAAAGATTTCCTATTGATTCCTGTCAAAAGGGAACAATTTGAGTATAGGTTCCGCACGTTTTTTTTTTAGAATGGGTCCGCTTTTATGGTATTTTGTACTGTACGATTCCTTTGTTTGTGGGATTTTTTATCCCACGAGAGGTAATGAGAAGAATTATCGAATGGATTGTTACCTATGCCGAGATCGCGGATAAATGGAAATTTTATTGATAAGACCTTTTCAATTGTAGCCAATATCTTATTACGAATAATTCCGACAACTTCAGGAGAAAAGGAGGCATTTACCTATTACAGAGATGGTGCGATTTGATTCTTTTTTTTTCTCAGTCTTACGAGAAGGGCACACGCTTCCGGATAGAAAGAAAATTGTTTTTTTTTTTTGAAAAAAAAAAACCTACGCTTGTTGAAGGTGAAGTTTGGGGAAACCGAGAACAATACCTTCTGTCGTGTATCCTCGGTTGATGCAACCTCATATGCTTCAATTTTTGATTCTAGTCTTGAGCGAAAGGTTAGCCTATAGGTTCTGGATTACAGGTTAATACTACTTCACTAGTACCAATTAGGTGGCATAGGGGAAGAAGCACTACATCTAGGAATCAACAACACAAAAAACTTTGTTAAAAATTCTCCCCTTTCCTGATCAGGATCGGGACTAACAAGAATGGTTGGGAAAACCAACATCCATCTCGTTCGTACTTTGGATACCCATATAACCATCGAAGGCTGTTGAAGTGACTAATTCCTGGAAATAGGGGGCGTTGAGGACAAATAAATTG